GTGATTTCTATGTTATGTATGGCCGTGCCTAAGGGCATATCGGTTGAAGTAGATTCTTCTTTTTTATCAATAAAAACCCCTTCCCAAACTGTACAAGCTTCTTCCAAAGCATACGGCTTTCTAGATGTATATGATGATATCTAGACAGATGGATCTTATATGAATCGTATGATGAAGTACCACATGAGTGGATATATAGGAATCCAAATCTGCCGAATCACTCATGTTATGATCTTCTACATCCTAGGTCTCCCCGTTCCGTCATCTGGCTTATGTTCTTCATGTAGCATTCAGACCGAATGACTCTATGAAATTACGTCGATACTTCCACATATTACATATTACGGGTAACGTAGGAGACATCTCTATTTTTCCCCGGGGGGTCTTTATAATTACCGCTGCTTAGCTTTCAATTCGCCTCTGACCATCAAATGAAATGTGAATAACCCGTCCTCCTCTCTTTGAAACAGGGGGCGCTTCCGGTTCTGTGCGCGCTTCAAACAATTTTGTCTTCTCCATATTACCATATCTCTAGAGTCAATAATTTTCTATGAGGAACTACTGAACTCAATCACTTGCTGTCGTTACTCAACAGTTTTCAGTTGAGGTCTATCCCGTAGAGGTACTCCAATTGGATCAGTGATCGATTTCTAGGTTTCGTCGTAAACCTAATTGGTTACTTCCAATTACGTAAATCAATAGTTCAAACCGCACTCAAAGGTAGGGCATTTCCCATTGATATAGGAACTTCTGTACCAGAAACAATGGTATCTCCAATTATAGCCCCTCTGGGATGTAAAATATATCTCTTCTCACCATCCCCATAGTGTATGAGACAAATGTATGCATTTCGATTAGGGTCGTATTCTATGGTTACGATTCTACCAGATATCTCTTTTTTATTCCGTCGAAAATCGATTTTACGGTATAGACGCTTATGACCTCCCCCCCTATGCCCTGCGGTAATGATCCCTCTGGCATTACGACCTTTACCACAACGATGCTGTCCATAGATCAAATTATTCCGTGCATTGGATTTCACTTGACTGTCTACGGCTCCATTGCGTGTGCTCGGGGTAGAAGTTTTGTATAAATGTATTGCCGTGTTATTAAGTCTTTTCTTTTGCTTTAAGTTCTTTTCTCTATAAGAGGTGGAATAGAATAACCCGGTTGAAGCGTAATGATCATGCGTCTGTAATGTATTGTATGTCCCACAATAGGTCCCATCCTTCTACCCTTTCCCGGGAGTCGATGACTATTCATAGCTATTACCTTGACATCAAAGAAGAGTTCGACCCAATGCTTTATTTCTGTCCTAGTTGATCCTGATTCGACATTAGAAGTATATTGATTGTTCCCCAATAACCGAATACTTTTTTCTGTAAATACTGCATATTTGATTCCATCCATTTTCTTCCCTATGAGTTCCAGTATCGATAAGAATTCTAGTTCTTACTGTTCATATGTTATGGTATAAATATACCATACCAATTCGTTATGTATGGATGATGCGATTCCATTGATACAGAGCCAATTCCAATAGACTTATTGAATGTTCCCATTGGCGTGCATCCAGCAGGAATTGAACCTACGAATTTGCCAATTATGAGTTGGGCGCTTTAACCATTCAGCCATGGATGCTTAAAAGGGATCCTCGTACATCGTGAATAACCAAATTCCAATTGAAATGAAATCTTTAGGAGAAATCAATGAAACGACATCAATTCAAATCCTGGATCTTCGAATTGAGAGAGATATTGAGAGAGATCAAGAATTCTCACTATTTCTTAGATTCATGGATAAAATTCGATTCGGTGGGATCTTTCACTCACATTTTTTTCCACCAAGAACGTTTTATGAAACTCTTTGACCCCCGAATTTGGAGTATCCTACTTTCACGTGATTCACGGGGTGCAACAAGCAATCGATATTTCACGATCAAAGGTGTAGTACTGCTTGTAGCAGCGGTCCTTATATTTCGTATTAACAATCGAAAGATGGTCGAAAGAAAAAATCTCTATTTGATGGGGCTTCTTCCTATACCTATGAATTCCATTGGACCCAGAAATGAGACATTGGAAGAATCTTTTTGGTCTTCCGATAGAAATAGGTTGATTGTTTCGCTCCTGTATCTTCCAAAAGGGAAAAAGATTTCTGAGAGTTGTTTCATGGATCCGCAAGAGAGGACTTGGGTTTTCCCAATAAAGAAGAAGTGTATCATGCCTGAATCTAACCGGGGTTCGCGGTGGTGGAGGAACCGGATCGGAAAAAAGAGGGATTCTAGTTGTCAGATATCTAATGAAACCGTAGCTGGAATTGAGATCTCATTCAAAGAGAAAGATAGCAAATATCTGGAGTTTCTTTTTTTATCCTATACGGATGATCCGATCCGCAAGGACCATGATTGGGAATTGTTTGATCGTCTTTCTCCGAGGAAGAAACGAAACATAATCAACTTGAATTCGGGACAGCTATTCGAAATCTTAGGGAAAGGCTTGAT